ATGATCAACTATAAACTTATAAAGCTTTACTCAAAAGATAAAAAATCTTTAAAACAATTTGAAGAATTTCTTAAAAAATTAAATAAGAAATGGAAAAACATAAACGTTAATATAAAAGCTAAAAAACGAAAAAAACAAAGAATAACTCTTTTAAAATCACCTCATGTAAATAAAAAAGCACAGACTCATTTTCAATCTATTATTTATAGTGCTGACATAAAAATGTTTACAGTTAAATGTTAAAAAAAATTATATTATCTTGAAAAAAATCAAAAATCATTTATTTCCGGACGTAAAAATTAAAATAGAACAAACCATTTTGAATAAGAAAATCAAATTATTAAAAAATGATTTTTTTACGACGAAAAAAATTTATTACTATCAAGAATCAAACATTTTTTTAAATGGACAAAAACAGAAAAGAAAATTATTAACAAGCAATTTAAAAACTGATGGGAAAATGTTAAGATTAGAAAAAACCGTACACTTTTTAAAAGTTCTAGATAATTATGGTAATTTTTATTAAAATAACAACAATTTAGAAATCTGTTTAGATAGCTCAGTTGGTTAGAGCAAAGGACTGAAAATCCTTGTGTCGGCAGTTCAAGTCTGTCTCTGAACAATTATTACATGAAAAATCATTTTTGGAATATGTTTGCCAATATCAAAAATGGGCAACTAGCAAAACGTAGTTATATACATCAAAAAAGAAAAAAATTATGTGAACTATTTTTAAACATTCTTTGGACCGAAGGTTTCATTATTGGATACAAGATTGAAGGAAAAAATCAAGATAATCTGAAAATATTTTTAAAGTATGTTGAAAATGGAAAACCTTCAATAAACAATATTAAAGCGATTTCGAAGCCTGGAAGACGAATTTCTTACTCACTAAAACAAATCTGGAAGATCGACTCAAGCAAAACTTTAATTATTTTTTCTACGAACCAGGGATTAAAAACGTTGGCAGAATGTAAAAAATTGCAATTAGGAGGAGAGCCTCTAATAACAATTAATTAAAATGGAACAACAAAAATTTAACTTAAGAATTCCTCAAAATATTTCAGTAATTTTTAGTGAAAAAAAAAAGACATTAACTGTTATAGGTCCTATAGCAACTAAATCAATGAAATTAAAACTAAAACTTATAATAGATAAGAACAAAAAAACATTGAGCATAAGCCCTCTAACGTTTTCCCGGACATCCAATGCTGAAAAACGTCGGATTACAGCATTAAGAGCCACTACCGCAGCACAAATAAAACATTTATTTATAGAAAGTTCCACAACAATTTTCCAAAAACTAAAGATTGTTGGTGTAGGTTACAGAATAGATTTTACAGAAAATTCAGAAAATAAATTGCTTACACTAAAATTAGGTTACAGTCACTATTTTTACGTTAAAGTTCCTAATAATCTGAATTTAAATTGTTTCACCCGAACAAAATTTTCTATTTTTGGAAATTCTTATCAGGAGATTTCTAAACTTTCATCAAAAATTCGAGAAAAAAAAATTCCAGAACCGTATAAGGGAAAAGGAATTCTTTATGAAAATGAAGTAATAACTTTAAAAGAAGGTAAAAAAATTTAAAGATAATAATATGAAGCTTAAAAAATTAAAAAAACTCAAATATTCTAATCTAGAACTACAAATTTTAAACTTTATAGTAAAAAAAAAAAGTTTCAACCAAAAAAATGAAATTAAATTAACTGAGATTTTACTGAACAAAATTGCTAACATAATCTATTTATACCATGTCAAAAACAAGACCATTTTATTTTTGGGGTTCCCTAACAATTTTACAAAAACTTTAAAAACAACAAAACATATACTTGTCCCAGAATTTATGTGGCAAAATAATATGTTCAATTTTGTGAGTTCAAATAAAAAAACAAAAATACCTAAAAATATTTTTGAATTACAAACAAAACTGAAAAAGAAAGTAGACTTGATTGTTATTAATAATTTAAGTACAAATTCTCTAGCATTCAAAGAAAGTTCCTTAACGCGTATACCGGCAATAACTGTTACAGACAAAGTTGATATTTCAAAAATAAGATCTAGTTATAACTCTACAGGAAGTTATAATTTCTTTTCTGAAAAAAAAGAGAACACTAACTTTTTTTACTTATTTATCAAAACAGTTTTAATGAGAGCAGAAAAAAAAGAAAAAATACAAAACATAAATATAACTAGAGAAAAATTTTTTCTATGTCACTCACTTTATAATGAATAGCCCTTTAAAAACAAAAAATTACAAATTACTTTATAAAAATCTTTCACGATTAAAAGTTAATCCTTTGAATAACAACAAATTTCTAAAGCTTACTGAATATGAAATACCTAAACAAGTTTCAAAAAAATTGGTAATAAAGTTGTTTATAAGACTGTCTACCTAAAAAGATATAAAGAAGTTGGAAAATTACAAAAAAAGAAATGGACAATGTTTATAAGACGATTAACAAGAGCAAATCATTTTTTTCAAAAATATAAACCCTACTCATTTAATCATTATAGTTCTACAAAATTTGCTAGTTCAGGTAATTCTTTTAAAAAAAGATTTAAGAATAATCTTTTAACGAAGAAAACATTTAACTACTTTTATGGCGAATTGAAAAGAAAATATCTAAAAAAACAAATGACAGCCATCTATAGATCTAAAGAAATGAAAAATCCTCGAAATATTTGTATAGAGTTATTTGAAAGTCGATTGGATTCTGTTTTAAAAAGAGCAAAATTTTGTTCTAGTATAAAAGAGGCTAGACAACTTATTGCACATAGACATGTGAAAATAAACCAAAAAATTGAAACGAGCTATTCTTGTATTCTAAAACGAGGAGACTTAATTGAAATAGTAGATACATCGAGAAGAATTGTAAAAGTTAAATTAAACAATATTCTGAAAGAACATTACAACAAAGTTTTATTTCCGACAGTGCCTGGTTATTTAGTCGTAAACTATAAGACTTTAAATATTGTTTTCGGTAATATTGAAAATTATAATTTTTCTTCGCTTTTAAATTTTCAAAACGATACTGATAGAGCAATTGACTCTTATTATCGAGATTAATTTTGGAGATAATCGGACTCGAACCGATAACTTTATGCTTGCAAAGCATACACTCTACCAATTGAGTTATACCCCCTTGTATTTAAAAATACATATCAACTTCTTATTCCTACACAAATCCTTTAAAATATCTAAAATCTAGAATTGAAGTATAAGAACCTAAACTTATTATAGCTTTTACATTACTCAATTCTGAAGATATTTTAGTTCGAAATTTTTTTGTTTCAACATAACTAGGAATAACTTGTTGAATATTATAAGCATAATATATATATAAAACAAGCAATAAATTAAAAATTAAAGAAAAACTTATCATAACGTCAAATTGTGCCATATTCAAAAACTTAAAACAATACGCTCGTTTGGTGGAATTGGTAGACACGTCAGACTTAAAATCTGATTTCAATAACTGAAGTATCGGTTCAAGTCCGGTAACGAGTAAAATTATTACCAAAATGATGGAATTGGTAGACATGCTAGGTTTAGGTTCTAGTTCTTAGCGGAGTAGGGGTTCAAGTCCCTTTTTTGGTAACTAATTAAAACTTAAAATATGCCAACTTATAATCAATTATGCAGAAAAAAAACGAGTACGTAAAAAAAGAAAAACTAAAACACCTGCTTTAGAGGGGTCTCCTCAAAAAAAAGGAATTTGTACAAAACTTATTTTAAGAACTCCTAAAAAACCTAATTCGGCACTACGTAAACTTGCCAAATTAAAGTTAACAAACCAAAAAAGAGTATATGCTTATATTCCAGGAGAAGGCGAGCATAGTTTGCAAGAATACTCTAATGTTATTATCCGAGGAGGGAGAGTGAAAGATCTACCAGGAATAAAATATCATTTAGTTCGAGGTAAACTAGATTTTGCTGGTATGACAACAAGAAAAACTTCACGATCTAAATACGGAACTAAGAACATCAAAAAATATCTTTAGTAATTTAATAATAACAAAAGTGGAATGAATATTGTAAAATACAAAGCACAATCACTCGAATTGCAAAAAAAGTTAATTAATCACGCGACCAGAAATGGAAAAAAATCTAAAAGTGAAAAAGCTATAATGAAAAGTTTTAAAGCTGCTCAAAAATCTCAAAGAAAAAATCATGGCAAAATAATAAAATTGTCAGTACTAAACGCAATACCAATTTTCAAAATAATAAAACTTACCGATAAAAAGAGAAGAAAAAAATCAACGAAAGAAATTCCTACATTCGTATCAAATTATACTTCTAGAGTTTCGCTAGGACTTAAATATTTAATAAAAACTACCAGAAGTTTGTCGTCCAGTAAACAAGCTAATTTTTCAGAAAAGTTTAAAAATGAACTTTTATCAGGAACTTCCTCAGAAAACAACGCTAGTGTAATGAAGACTAATTTTCAAACTAAGGCTTGTCAAGAGAAAAAATATTTTCGATTTTATCGTTGGTAAAACTTAAACATCAGTTTTTATACCAGGATTTGGAACATTTTTTTCTTTTAGAATACGTTTGGTAGGAATTGAACCTACAACCTTCGGGACCGAAATCCGACGCTCTATCCAAATTAAGCTACAACCGCTTTTTCCCTGGAAAATTATTATTCAAACACAATCAAAAAATGCTTCAACAAGAATCTATACTTCAAGTAGCAGACAACTCAGGTGCAAAAACCGTAAAATGCATCAAAATTTTAGGAGGTTATAAAAAAAAAAGTGCAAAGTTAGGGGATATGATTATTACATCAGTTCAAGAACTTAGAAACAAATCTAAAATCACATCCAAAGTTAAAAAAGGAGAAATTTATAAAGCTCTAGTTATTAGAACTAAAAAAACATTTCTTAAAAAAGATGGGACGATAATCTTTTCAAACAAAAAAACAAAAAAAAATAATGCAGTTATTCTAATAAATAAGAAAGGAAATCTTATTGGAAGCCGAATTACTGAACCTATTCCTTATACATTGAAGAAAAAACAATATACAAAGTTTACAAGTATTTCACCTGGCTTAATTTAACATTATCTAAATGAATTTTCTTGAAACCTATTACAAACGAATTGTAAAGCAAGACTTGGCAAATAAATTTATTTTCACTAATAATAAAAAACTACCCAAACTAGAAAAAATCACTTTAAATTTTGGTTGCAAAAATGTATCCATCCAAAAATTTGCGATTACTATGTTAGCTCTCGAAATAATCTCTCTGAAAAAAGGAGCAATCACTGTAACAAAAAAACCTAACGTTCTTTTAAAAATTCAGAAAGGACAGCCTGTAGGCTGCAAAGTAGAGCTAAAAAATCGTCAAATATATTCGTTCTTAACAAAACTGAATTTAGAAATTATACCGAAACTTCGAAACTTTCACGGGTTTAAAATAGAAAAACAAATTTTTAATTTTTTTTTTCAGATTCCCGGTAATAAAATCTTACTAAAAGAATTTGAAAATCAGTATCCGTTGTTTTCGAACCTTCCAAATTTAGATATTAATGTACACACGACAACGAAAAATTCAAAAGAACTTATATTTTTGGCTAAAGCTTTTAAGCTTCCATTCCAGCAAAAAGTTTAAATTTATGTCTGGATAAGTGGTCGAGTGGTTTAAGGCGTTAGTTTTGAAAACTATTGTATTTTAAAAGAATACCGTGGGTTCGAATCCCACCTTATCCTAATCTTTAAAAATGAAATCAAAAAGGTTAAATAACATAACAGGCTAATGTGTTAGATTGCAAATCTTAAAATACTGGTTCAAGTCCAGTTTTAACTTTTATTTTTACATGATAAAAATTATACTTTTAATTATAAAAATACTTGCAATTATCGTACCAGTGCTTATAGCAGTAGCTTTTTTTACTGTTGCAGAAAGAAAAATCATGGGAGCTATTCAAAGACGGAGAGGTCCTAATGTTATAGGTTTTATGGGGTTACTACAAGCCTTAGCAGATGGATTAAAATTATTCGTTAAAGAAACAACTCTACCGAGTAACTCAAACCTCGTTGTTTTTTTATTAGCACCTATGCTTTCGTTTACATTAAGTTTAATAAATTGGGCAGTTATACCTTTCACAAGTAATGCTGTTATCGCTGATATCAATTTTGGAATTTTATACTTATTCGCTATTTCATCTTTAAATGTGTACGGAATTCTTCTGGCAGGATGGTCTAGTAATTCAAAATATGCTTACTTAGGAGCATTACGTTCTGCAGCACAAATGATTTCTTATGAAATTTCAATCAGTTTTATCGTACTTACAGTAATTCTTTGTGCAGGATCGTTCAATTTAAGTAACATTGTATTAGCGCAAACCAAGGTATATTTTATGTTACCATTGTTACCGATGTTTATTATATTTTACATTTCGATGTTAGCAGAAACAAACCGACACCCGTTTGATTTACCAGAAGCAGAAGCGGAGCTTGTATCAGGTTATAACGTAGAATACTCTTCTATGACCTTTGCTCTATTCTTTTTAGCAGAATACTCAAATATGCTTTTAATGAGTACTTTTGCAGCAATCCTGTTTTTTGGAGGTTGGTTGCCTGTCTTCAATATCTTTCCTTTGTATCTTTTACCTGGTGGTTTTTGGTTAAGCTTAAAAATTGCGATAGGAGCCGTGTTTTTTATTGTGACACGAGCAACTTTACCAAGATACCGGTATGATCAACTAATGCAGTTAGGTTGGAAATCGTTTTTACCATTATCGTTAAGTTTTTTAATTCTAACTTCAAGTATCTTAATTAGTTTTAATTGGTTACCTAACTAACTGATTTCTTTTTAGCAAGCTTTTTAATAAAGCACCAAAAACTAGAATTTCACAACCAATAATCAAAACAGTACTTAAAATAATTTGACTGGTTACGTCCGGTGGCGTTACTAACGTTGAAAAAATAATACACCCATAATATAAAAACTTTCTAAAAGTTTTGTAGGTGCTTAAATCAGTATTAAAATATATAAAAAGAGCACTAGGTATTAAAAAAAATTGAAAGTACAAAATACAAGAAAAATAAAGATTTATAAAAAACATTATATAATCTAGAAGCTTTGCTTCAAAATGTAAGGTCAATGCCTTGAACTCTACGAAAGAGTTAAAACTCAAAAAAAAATTCCAACTAAAAGGAAACAAAATTTTTTTGAACAAAATAACGGACAACAGAAAAAGACCACTACTAATAGAAAAAAATAATAACAAATATTTATATTCTGACTTCGTTAGTCCTGGAATAAGAAAAACCAAGAAGTGGTAAACTACTTGAAAAGATAAAATTTGTTTCCAAACGAAAAAAATTAACACCACGTAGACATTAAAAATTTCTACAACATCGGTAAATATAAAATAAGACAATTTACTGGAAGATCCGTTGTACAAATTTACCACAATACTAAGTAGAACTTCTTTGAAAGTATAACCCACTAAAAGTATTAAAATTCCAGAGATAGTTAGTAACAGAGCTCTAGATTTAATTTCTGTATAATAACGCTGAAGCATTGATTAAATATATTAATTACAAAAGGGTCTAAAACAGGAGAATAGTTCAGAGGCAGAACAGTGGTTTCCAAAACCAAAGGTCAGGGGTTCAACTCCCTTTTTTCCTGGAATTTTTAGATAAAAAACTAAAAAAGGCGGAACTTGATTCTCCTATTTTAGTCTTTACTTTGTTAAAGTCACCAAACAATAAAAAACACAATAATAATAACACTAATAATTGACCAAATCCAATATGTCTCATTTTTTTGTTTATAATAAAAGTACGCTTTAAGGCTTATAGTTCAGTAGGCAGAACATACCGCTCATAACGGTACAGTCGTAGGTTCGAGTCCTGCTAAGCCTACATCATTAAACATGCAACTAAACTTTAGGAATTATCAAAAAATTAAAACAAAAACTATTTTAAAAAAAAATAACTTCTTGTTACTTGCAACCGGAACTAATCAAAGTTCAGCTAGTTGGATTAATTTAGAACAAAACTTACACAAATTAAATTTAGATTACACAAAAATCTATAATACTATCACGACAAAAATTTTAGAAGACTCGATTGCTCGAAATCTTAAAAATACTATAAATAGTACTTTCTTCTTTTTAAAACCTAAAAATGACACCAAAGTAATAAAAAGTAATTTTTTAAATGAAATAAGCATGAATAAATTTAACGTCATTACCGTATGCTTAAACAAAAAATTATACGTAAACTCACAGCTGAAAAATTTAAATTCATTCCAGCTAAAAAAAAACGTAGCTATTTTGTATCAATCTCTATCAACAACTTTAAAGTCAACAACGCAGTTTAAATAAAAGAATAAAATATGTTTTTTCGGAACAATGTGATTTGAACACATGACCTCCTAGTCCCAAACTAGACGCGCTACCGGACTACGCTATGCTCCGATTCTACGAAAAAATTTTTATGTAATGAAGAGAGCAGGATTCGAACCTACGATGAAAAAATTCAACAGATTTACAATCTGCCGCTTTAAACCACTCAGCCATCTCTCCTAGAAACATGTGTTTAAATGCACAGTTTTATTTACGAGATTTCTTTTTTTTTCGACATCCGTTATACGAATGACTTTGAAAGTTATTTACGATTCTAATAAAAAATTTTTTTTTCAGTTCTCGAACAATTCGATGTCTATAAGAACCAACATTTTTCAGAACGACTGAGATAGGCTTATCCTTTAACAAATTCAATTTTAAAATCCTCAACTTTTTGAAGAACATTTTTAGAATTTGGAATCGACTTCTTTTTGCTTTTCCTTTAAAATCCAACAAACCTGCAGAATATCGAAATTTTAAATTGCCACGCGAATCTGTTACATATAGAAAAGTATTCACAGATGAGAATGAAAAACAGATTGTATACAATACAACTAAGCCTTTTTTTTTTCTTGCAAAATTATCTTTTAATGAATTATTATAATTTAAAAAACTTAACCTTTTAAATTCTTTTTTTTCATTTAAAGTCGTTTTTAACTTTAAAATATACTTAATTATTTTTTTAAGCTGAACGCTTTTTTTTTTTAAACGAATATTATTTAATGAAAACAACGAAGGTTTTGAAACTAGAACACTTTTCATAAACTTTTAAAAGTAACACTTACAAACTTTAAATGCCATTAATATTCTTAAAACCAACAACACCGTCACAACGGCACTTGACGAAACTTCACAAGCCACATTTAGCAAAAACCCCCACAATTAAAACAGAATTAATAGGGCAAAAAACTAGCTCTGGAAGAAATCATCATGGTAAAATTACTATAAGACATAGGGGAAGTGGACATAAAAAGAAATATAGAAAAATTAATTTTTTAAGAAATTACAAATCAATTGGAATTGTTATCAATATTGAATATGATCCTTATAGAACTGCAAATATAGCTTCAGTATTCGATTTTGGCAAGCGTAAATTTTTTTACATACTTGCACCAAAAAAACTAGTAACGGGTAACATAGTAGAGTCTGGCTTCGAAGCTGATCTTTATACAGGTAACTCGTTACCTCTTTTCAAAATACCAGAAGGCAGTTTTATACATAACATACCGCTTAACCCCTACAAAACAGCTCAAATAACTCGAGCTGCTGGAAGCTTTGCCATATTAAAAGAGAAAACAAGAAGATATGCGAAAATACAAATAAGCTCAAAAAAAGAAAAACTGATACCTATTGAGTCTTACGCGACTTTAGGTATTCTATCTAATGAAAATTCTTTTCTAACTCAACTTGGAAAAGCAGGCCAATCACGATGGTTGAACAAAAGACCAAAGGTTCGAGGAGTTGCTATGAATCCTGTTGACCATCCACACGGGGGAGGCGAAGGTAAAAAATCTGGTAAAAACTTTTCGCCGTGGGGTAAACCTAATAGAAAGAGTAAAACAAAAAAATGAAACGACCTAAATGGAAAGGATTTTTCACAAAACCTGAAAATTATATAAACCAAACTACTAATGATTCGAAAAAAATATCAAGAAACTCGTCAATTATACCTAAATTCATAAACCAGACTTTCCAAGTTCATAACGGGAAAATCTATAAAGAAATTAACGTTACAAAAGATATGCTAGGACATAAGTTTGGCGAATTTATTAAAACTCGTGTTGAATTTGAGTTTAAAAAGAAAAAAAAGAAAAAGAAAAAATAAATTAACGAATGAATAAGTATTGGAAATCTAAATATTTCGAGACTAATGCAAAAGAATCTCATATAAACATTTTTAGAAGCTTAGAAATTGAAAATTATTTTAAGCAGCTATTAAAAAAAAAATCTTACAATCTCCATACATATAGATTAAATTTTTCTAAATCTACGCTTCAAGTTTTCGTTTCCGCGTATCAAAAAACTACAACTAGCGAGAGAAATAGTAAACTTAGAACTAAAAAAACTGAATTGCTAATTAACTCAAAAAGCATCTTGAAAACTTTAAATGCTTTTACAAAAAACAGATTACACATCAATTTGAAAACATTGAATTTGAACAATCATAATCAATTCAATCGACCAAAACTAACTTTAAACTTGTCTAGATTTAGAATTCCTGAATTAGAACAACTATATCCATTACTTTACACCAACAAAACTCAGCAAAATTACTTGGAATTTTTATTGCGGAATATCTTAAAATGACAAAAAGGCATAATTTTTTTTTTTAATTCGTTACAAAAAAGTCTTAACTTACTTTTAAGACAAAAAAACTCTAGGATAAAAGGGATTAAAATTCAAATAAAAGGAAGATTAAATAATGCAGCGCGTTCAAACAGTCGGCAAATAAAAGTTGGAATGATTCCTTTGATGACAAAGAGTCGAACTATATCTTATTCGGAAACGACAGCTTTTACCCCAAACGGTACCATAGGAATTAAAATTTGGATAAGTCATAAGAAATTTCAAATTTAAAAGAATTAGAAGCTAAAAACGCGAAAAATTCTACCACATGTTTAAAAAACTTTTAATTGAAAATTTATAACTAATACAAAATAAACTTTATATAATGTTTTTACAACCAAAAAGATCAAATATAAGAAAACTAAAAAAGGAAAATTAAATAAGTTAGAATTTAAAACGAATAAACTGAAATTTGGGACAGTAGGCTTAAAAGCCATTAACTCTGCAATTATAACAGCTAGGCAAATAGAAGCTTCAAGACAAGCAATTTCTAGAAAAATAAAAAAGAAAGGTAAACTGTGGATTCGAATTTTCCCTGACACCCCAATTACATCAAAGTCTGTAGCCGCAAGAATGGGAAAAGGTAAAGGTGCTGTATCTCACTGGGGAGCTAAAGTTAGTGGAGGATCTATCATTTTTGAAATTTGTGGGGTTAAAGATTTTAATATAGTTAAAACTGCTTTACGAACTGGTGGCGCTAAGTTGCCTTTAAAAACACGAATCATAAAATAAAAAATACAACAAACGTTTGAAATAATATAATCAAAAAAAGTCATATTCTCTGAAGAGAAACAATTCGTTGACTTTCTTAATGAAAACCATTTATTTCATCAAATCTGACAAAAAACTTTAAACACCGTATGAATTTATTAAATTAAGATAAAGCAAAGCTGCTTTTAATAATTTTTCCGAAAAAATTTATATTCAAAAAATATTTAATCTAATGGAATTACAAGCAGCAAAATATATCGGAGCAGGATTAGCAACAATTGGTTTAGCAGGAGCAGGAGTAGGAATCGGAACAGTATTCGGAGCTCTAGTAATAGGAATTTCTAGAAACCCATCACTAAAAGATGAGCTTTTTAAAATGGCTATTTTAGGATTCGCATTAACTGAAGCGATTGCTTTATTTGCACTAATGATTGTTTTTTTATTTCTTTTCGCACTATAATAATAGATCGAATAGAAATTTAAAAAATAAAAAGAGTACGTAGCTCAGCGGTAGAGCATTGGACTTTTAATCCACTGGTCCCGAGTTCAAATCTCGGTGTACTCAGAAAATGAGAATGTAGCTTAATTTGGTTAAAGCGTCGACCTGTCACGTCGAAGACTGCGGGTTCAAATCCCGTCTTTCTCGAAAAATGAATTTTTCAATACTACAGAACTTTTAAATTTTAAATTTATTAGTTTTAATAGGTTCTAGTAAAATAGAATTTTTTAGTTTATAATATGTTGTTAAGATCGCTAAACCCAATGCTGACTCAGAAGCTGCAATAGTTAAAACGAATAAAACAAAAAGAGAACCAAAAATATCATCTAAGTATAAAGAAAATAATATAAAATTAAAGTTAACAGAAAGCAATAGTAGTTCGATACACATTAGGGCAACTAAAATATTTTTTCTATTTAAAATTAATCCAAGTGCACCTGCGCAAAAAATTAAAACAGTTAATTTCAAAACAAAATTTAAATTGATGGTTAGCATAATTTTATCTTTCCAAAAATATTGGAATAAAAGGATTTGAACCTTTGAATACTCGTACCAAAAACGAACGCCTTACCACTTGGCTATATTCCAATTTTTTACCAGAGATAGGAGTCGAACCTACTATCTTCAGATTATGAGACTGACATGTAACCGTTACACTTCTCTAGTAAACCGTATTAAACTAGCCACTGCAACAGTTAAGTAGTTAGCTACAACAGGACTATACTCTAATACTTGTAACAAACTAATCATTATGATTAAAAAATTTTAAAACGTTATAAAAACTTGAAACGAACAATTTTTTACCTTTTAAAGTAAAATTTGATTAGGATTCTGCTCCAAATAACTTCGAGAAAGCTGACAAAACGAAGTTTGAGTTTTAAAATTTTTATTGTTAGATTTTGACGTTAAGTAAACTACCCCAACTAATGACAAAAATAACACTAAACCCACAATTAAGACTTGAAATACAAATTGAGTGTATAAAAGCTGACCGTAAACTTCTAAATCTGTAATTGAATCTAGATTTTGATACCAGTTAAAAGAATTATTTGAAGAAAAACTTTGAAAATAAGCATTACTAGAAAAACTGTTAGAAATTAAATTCATAAATTGATAAAAGAAAACACCAGTAATAAATACCCCAAAAGGAAAATATGTTATAATATCTTTAGATAAATTTTTTAGTTTTGTTTCTAACATCATTAAAACAAAAAGTAGTAAGACAGCAACAGCTCCTACATAAATAATAATTAAAATTAAAGCTAGAAACTCACATTCAAAAAAAAATAGAATTATAGAAGTCAACAAAAAACTAAAAATTAAAAATAATAAAGCAAAAAAAGTATTTTGAAGAAAAACTACACATAAAGAACTAAAACCTAGTAAAAAGAAAAGTCCATAAGACAATACATTTATCATTTATAAATATTTTTAGATTAAAAATTTAAAAGCATTAAAGAATTTTTAATTCCCAATTTTCAGTATTTACTATTCTTTAATACATAATAATTTACACTTGAGTTCGTATATGGTTTCAGGTAAATTTTAATTTATAATTTTTATAAGGAAAAGATTAAACTTATCCTTATAAACATTCCAGCGACACGTTCCCGTACCACTACCTTGTTACGACTTCATCCAAATTATCAATTTCTCAATAGACTCAACAATATTTTAGCCAAACCTTCAAGTGAAACTAACTTTCTGCATGTGACGGGCGGTGTGTACAAGGCCAATTTACATGTTCACCGCGACATGCTGATTCGCGATTACTAGTGATTCCAACTTCATGCATACGAGTTTCAGTTTGCAATCCGAACTGGGAAAACTTTTAAAGATTAACTAAAAAATTGATAGTAACTTTCTGTAGTTTTCATTGTAGCACGTGTGTAGCCCAAATCTATAAGGGTCACATTGACTTGGCTTAGTTCTCTCCTTCTTTCAGTTTATCACTGACAGTACCTTTAAAACACTTTTAAAAAATCAATTGACTTTTAAAAACCGAAAATTAAAAATTTTAAAGGAAAGAGTTGCGCTCGTTAAAGGACTTAACCAAAAATCTCACGACACGAGCTGATGACAGTCGTGCAACACCTGTATAAAAATTTGTTTTTCATTTTAAAAACAAAATGAAAAAAAATTTTTTATGTCAAAGACTGGTAAGATTTTGCGCGGATTATCGCATTAAACCACATACCCCACCACTAGTGTTAGGCCCCCGTCAATTCCTTTGAGTTCCAACCTTGCGATCGTACTCCTCAGGCGGAATGCTTATAGCGTTAGCTTAAAAATCTAAAAAAAATCTACTAAAGATTTTTCGTTAAATTACAGCATTCATGATTTACAGTGTAGACTACCAGGGTCTCTAATCCTGTTTGCTACCTACACTTTCGTTCCTCAACGTCAGTTTTTACTAGAGAATCGCCTTCGCCACCGACATTCCTTTATTTATAATTAGATTTTACCCTTCCAAATAAAATTATATTCTCCTGTATAAAACTCGAGCAAAGCAGTAACTTTGTGCTTTTTAAAAGTTGAGCTTCAATCTTTAACACAAAACTTACTTTGCAGTCTACGAACTCTTTACGCCCAGTCATGATGAATAACGCTCGCCCCCTTCGTTTTACCGCGGCTGCTGGCACGAATATTAGCCGGGACTTATTCGTTAAATAACGTCATTATCATTTTTAACGAAAGAATCTTGCAACTGCATATAGCAATCGTCATAATTCATTATAATATTGCTGGATCAAACTTTCGTTCATTGTCCAATATTCCTTACTGCTGGCCGAAAAATCAGCCTGGACCTTATTTCAGTTCCAGTGTGGTTGTTCATCCTCTAAGATCAACTAAAGATCGTAGGCTTGGTAAACTATTACGATAACCAACAACCTAATCTTACGCAGACCTATCTTTTAGCAGACAAAATAGTAAACTATTTTGACTTTTATTAAATATCTAAGAATTTTATGCTTAAAAGCATTTTTGTTCTCAACTAAAAGGTAACATTCTGCATCACTACTCACCCGTACGCCACGAAATAAAATTTCGTTCGACTTGCATGTATAAAGCATATTATTAGCGTTCATTCTGAGCCAGGATCAAACTCATAAAATATTAAAAAACTTATAAAATGATATTTAAAGTTAATTATTTCGAATTATAATCTAAAAAATTATTATTTAAAAATACAAAAATGTCAAAAAATTTTATTATTTAGTACTTATACGCTAAAAATCTTACAACTCTTACACGTTAAGCCTATTTATGTAATCATCTATTACATTGTTTCAAAAACTCGTTTTAAGGTTAATTTCTCACTTAAATGCATTCAGCGATTATTTATTACGAATGTAGCTACTCGGCGATGACAATGGTATAACAACCGATAAACCATGGATTCGCTTTTTCCGGTCCTCTCGTACTAAGGTCTACTCCTTTCAGTTTTTTTCATTTACGGTAGATAGGCAGAGAATCGAATGGCTGTTTTACAACCGCCAAACTCTCCCCAAAACCGTGCATGCGACTTTCACCGCACACGGCTCCTCAAGTAATTACTAGGAAAACTATTACGTTTTGCACGACTTTCAAAAATCATTTTTTATATCTTTCTATCATGACATACTGCAAACAAAGCTGGATTTGCTTCATAGCGTCTATCTGGCTTCTACCGGGTCGAAAGCCATAACTATTTTTTTCAAAGGTTGCTTCAAATTCAGGCTCAAGAGCCATTACGAATAAAGCTTGTAGAGCTCGATCATACATTGTTGGTATACCTAACGGTCGAAATCCACTTTTAGGTTTTGGAATCATAACTCTCCGAACAGGGTGCGCTTTGCCGGTAATACGAAGATTATCTACTAACCACACTCTTTGTTTTTCATTGAGATTTTTAATGCCATCAACACCAGCAGTTTTCTTACCACGGTTCAGCTGTGTGACTTTACGTACAGCAAGCTTTTTAAAATCGTATGAATTCAAAATTAGCCTTTGAAGTTTTCTGACCTTCCAGATATCATGATTCTTTCTAGCCGCATATATTTTATTCTGTAAAATGGTTAAACGAAGTTCAATATGTTTCCAATTAGTATCTTTCCAGACAAAGCTTTCGGAACTTTTTGGGGTCCATGAACTTTGTTTATTGTACTTGTTAATATAAATATTACATTTAGTAATCATTTTACATTAAATTTTTGTTTAAGAATTGTTATACCAATCCCAAGCTTTTTGTCCAAAATCCTTAATTTGTCTTTCAGTTTTCAAAATAACCGTGTCTCTTTCTATGATGTGATCCTCCACCTTTTTTTGAATGGCCATGGATTGTTCGGGGGTTTGTGGTTTTTGTACAGCATTCCTTATATGAGTTTGTGTTTCAATTTGCCCTTGAACCCGAACATGAGTTTTTTCTTGATTCCTAGCTACATTAAAAAGACCACCCAACAAAGTTCCAACTGCACCAGATCGAACTTTACCTGCACCACCTGAGTTCATGTTTCCCCAAAAAAAACTGAAATACTCTTTTGCAAACGCATCATCCCCTTTAAATAATTTATTATTAACAAATTTTCTAAAAGAGACATTGCTTTCGTAAAATATCGCAAAAAAGTAACTTTCTAAAACATTTATCCAGAAAATAATATATAACAAAATAAATGGAGCAAAAACATTAGAAATCAATATTATTAAAAAAATAAAAAACGTTGTTGAGAATTTACTTAGATTATTGCTTACAAAAATTTTATTTGGTATTGCATAAAAAATACTAAACCAAATAGCTAAAATTCTATTAAAAACAGGCAGCTGCTTAAAATGGTATTTTAATTTTGCAGTTATTGAGTGATTATAATACATTAAACCAAAACATAAAAGACCAATTAAAACAACTATAAATTCAACAAATTCAAGCGTTAGAATAAATAAGATAAAACTATTACAATTTAAAACATACTCGCTAATTAAATTCAATTTCATCATAATACTAGTATCTACTTGCGATTTACGTCAGCATATCCCGGACATTACATCCTAACTCTTTTCAAGAAATCTAGTCAATTCTAGATGGGCATTAGCTTCTTAAACCGTCCCTCCCAAACTTATACATCCTTAATTGGACGGAAAAGTTACGAAGAATTTCTTAATCATAACTTTAGAGGCCTTTGTAGCCAAAATATCAATGATATCGACTTCAGCCTCACTGGCAGTCCTGCCATAACATATATAAATTATACTATGGCTAATAAGTTTGGGTTATCGAGTTCCAAGTTTTGCTATAAATATTTAAACCTTAGGGTGCACCTTTATACCGGGTCTAAGCAAATTAGTTTAGCTACCAACGGTCTCTTTTGGCGCGCTCTAATAGACCTGACTAATATTTTTTAGTCGTAGTGTAGTCAAAAAGACGCGAGTAAGCGAGCTTACATGCTAGGATACCACTACTAACAGTTATCGATACATACGGATACTTCAATTTCTCCATCCTATCCGTAGATAGGTTTCAGCTTGAGTCAGCGTTCGTTAATTAAAAATCATGGAGTGTTTTTACCCTTAGTTTAATTTAGCTTGCCTTCTATAAGTGTCACATCCATAATCAACACTTTACCGGCTTTTATGCCCTGCTTAGATACTCAAGTTTGCCACACTCTTCCTCCGGGCAATCCTATCAAGTAGGATCTTTATACGCTTTCCGCCAACTAATAAACGGGTAGGTTATTAGCCTACATTCAAAACTTAGTTCTACCTAAGAAGTTAAAACCGGACTTCTTAAGCAGGCATTTCTACGAGTCTTTTTTCATTATGACTCTTTAAATACAACACTTCGCACGGGACCAAACTGTTTCACAACGTTCTAAACTCAGATCATGTACCGCCTTCCTTGGCGAACAGCCAAACCCTTGGAACCGATTACAGCTCCAGGATGCGATAATGGCCCAGTCGAGGGACTGTTACCAGCCTCACCCCTCTGGTCCAAAACCGTACGTGAAAGTCTCCCTTCATACGGCTCCTACCGGGCAGCAATATTAAATATTACTAAAAATTTAATTAGTTGAGTGAATTTGATCGTGACAGTGTCCGTGAACAAAACGAATTTCCTCTGTACGTTTGCCGTTTTTATCCAAGACATGATGCAATTCAATCACATCGTTAGGAAGCATAAGCAAACCACAATGAGGACATGAGTATTTTTGCTTAGCAATTAAGTTTCTCAAACTTTTAATTCGTGGATTAGTTAACGAAAGACGTTCCGCAAAATAAATTAGATCGCCGTCGTAAATAGAGGCATTCGCCTTTATTTTTACAAACTTACGAACTTTAGTTTGGTCATGTCGATCGAGTATAATAGGTACTTTATCTTCGGTTAAATAACCAAAGTTCCAACCTTTAACACTAAAACACTTTAGCTTTGCATTTTCAGCACCACGGTATCGACGTTTAGCCCACGCCCATAACTTGTGCCATATCCAATTATCCATTTTTGAAAACGTTTTAGTCGACTGAGTTACAGAATGGTACCAAGTCCACCCTTTTATTCTTGAAGACAAACGTTCAATAACACGACCAAGAGGCGCACCTTTATATTCAACTAAAATTTTACTAATAGCCTTCTTATGATTCGCTACAGCTTCCCTAGAAGGATGAGTAATTAGTCTAAAAGGTTGCGTTACTCCTCTTGTATTCTTAACTCCACGGTGTTTACTACATTTTACATTATAAAAATGAAAAGAAAGAAAATCCAGTCCTATTGGTCCTGATGTTCCCGGCTTTTTTTCCATTGAATGCCCAATACGAGTTTTTTCCGCTGATAGATTCACTCCAACAGGTTCTAAAAATTCCTTTACAAGCTTTTCAGCTTTTTGAACATCTTTCAAAGTTCCACCAAAAATCACAAAGTCATCCGCGTAACGGACAACTTTTATTTTATTCCTTCCAAACTCTTTTGTAACATAGTTTTCCATACCGTGTAGAGCGATGTTCATCAACAAAGGTGATAATACACCTCCTTGAGGAGTACCCATCTCATTAATTTCACTAGAGTCATTTTCGGTAGAGTCCATAATCCCAGCTTTTAACCAAGACCATATTTGATGTTTAAACATACTAATCGTATCAAGTTTGTTTATTAAATACTGATGATCAATATTGTCAAAACATTTCTCTATATCAGCATCCAAAAAATATTTAGGCTTACCTTGAAGTTGTCTAGCTATACACCACTTAGCATCAGCTACGCTATAGCCTGGTCTGAAGCCATAAGAATTGGTTTCAAATCTAGCTTCCCATTCAGGCTCTAACGCAAGTTTCATTAACATTTGTTTGGCGCGATCTTCCATTGTCGGTATTCCTAATGGACGCAACTTACCATTGCTTTTAGGTATAAAGACTCGTCGAATTTTAGATGCTTTTCCATCAAATTTTAACTTATTGGCTAATTTCAATCGTTCTGCTAAACTTAGCGTAGCAATTCCATCAACCCCTGCTGTTACTTTTCCTCTATTGTCTTGACTTACAAAACGAACTGCAAGTAGCTTACTTTCTTCAAGAACTACAAGTTTACGTTGACAATGTCGGACTAAACTAATTTTATTATTTTTAGCGTAACAATAAATTTTATACTGAAGGTTATAAATTTTTATTTGGATTCGATTCCACGGAATTTCTTTCCAATTTTTATATTTATTTTTAGTCACAATCAATGCCTCAACAAAGGGTATTATAACCCCATCAGTTTTATGTTACCTGCACTCGGCTCTGTACGTCAGCATATGTATCGAATTACCAATACCGTTAGCTTCTTACAGAATCCCTTCGCGTGGCAGCTTATAGTAGAATCCCACCAACAAATAAATTTAATTATTGGAGCCACCACACGATTACTTCGTTCCAGTTTTCCATCAAGTATAAGTGTCTCTCCTACTATGCACCGGGACCTTCGGCTCTTAGCCTCCCTGTTGTACGTTCGACTCGAAATTAGTCCATTCCCTCTATTTAGGGCCCTGGGCGCCCTAAGGCATCATACTATGACCCAGACTTCCTCGTAACGGCACTTTACTACATAGGTTCGCTTTCGCTAGACTCACTTATAAATTCTTATAGGAGATCGAGCAGTATGTACTCTACCTTACCTACTTTTAACCCTGCTTCCGATGTTATATAATTCTAGTATATAACACGCGTAGGGAAATCCACAGTGATAACTTGTGGTGTTTATGATCAGTACCTATTTAGAGCAAGGCACGTGAGATTGGTTACTCACCTGAAAAACTAGTTATAATTATTCTTTAAACACGGAATGAATAATCACGGTTTTACAATAGTATCTATCTCTATTTTTACACCAACGAATCGCACCCAACATCGAGGTGCCAAACCACCCCGTCGATAGGGTCTCTAGGGAGTGATTAGCCTGTTATCCCCGGCGTACCTTTTATTCGTTGAGCGATGACCTTTTCCATTCAGAATCACCGGATCACTATAACCGACTTTCGTCCCTGCTTGATTTGTCAATCTTACAGTCAGGCAAATATTTATACTATTACGCTTAAAAATTGAGATATTCAATTCAAATTTACCATATGCACGCCTCCGTTACTCTTTAGGAGGCGACCGCCCCAGTCAAACTAACAATTACACACTGTCTAATAAAATAAGTATTAAAAATTTATGAGAGTGGTATTTCAAAGAGCGTTACTTGAATAATTTGCTAGCGCAATCAAACTTTTTTTCTAAATTTAGAAAATCAACTTACCACTTATTCTACACACACAAATTTCTAATACAATATATAATTATAGTAAAGGTGCACGGGGTCTTTCCGTCTAGCCGTAAAAATTCCGTATCTTCACGGAAAATCCAATTTCACTGAGTTTGCGCTGGAGACAGCGGGGCAGTCGTTACGCCATTCATGCAGGACACCAATTAAATGCCAAGGAATTTTGCTACCTTAGGACCGTCAGAGTTACAGCCGCCGTTTACTGGGGTTTAGGGAAAAAGCTAAAAACAATTTCCTTTAATCTTGCAGCACTGGGCAGGCGTCAGTTTCTATACATCTTCTTACGAATTAGCAGAAACCTGTGATTGCGATAGGTAGGCCTTCTCAGGCTTTCCCCCGCTTTAAACCGTACGTGCGACTTTCACCGCATACGGCTTGAGCCATCCAACACAGATCAAGTTCGGTATATTAATTTATAACACCGTTCTCTCTCCATGTCGCTCTCAGATGTTCATCCTTACATATGAGCTTTTAATATGTTGTACTGTAGATCAGCCAAATCTGAATCGGCTTTTTTTCAATCTATATTATTCCAATTTGTAACGATTTTATTCTGATACATTTGATTTTCATATAACAGCACTCCAGTAATTAAATAGGATTAGCCATTTGCAAGTCAGCACCCTTTCAAGTTAAATCATAGAAGCGTTTCAGCTTCGGATTCTATTCAAACCCATTACAGATCTGACATTCGCTTTTTGCAAACTCTTCTACCTCCATTTCGATATATCTCTTTGCAGAAATACCTCCTTCTTTTTGAAGTTAGGAAAAATTGAGGCTTACCCAGTTCCTAACAAAACACAATTTTATGATTACTTAGGCTCTATACTCTACCCCGGTAGAAATGTGTCCAATCGTGCACCATATAAAAAGAATAATGCACCTTCTACAAATATCTCGTATCAAGACAGGTTTCGAGATGCTGTTTTCACGAGGCCTAATAACGTATAGTTCATTTTCATTAGCCATATAATCTAACCTAGCAATTTGAGTCATCTGTCCTAGACTCTCCTTTACATTGTCATCACGGCTTCACACCTTATCGTTGCCAATAACGCATGCGTGATTAGGTTCTTTCCAGATTGGATTGGCGACACTATTTCAAGTGTATTATTTTGTTAAGCTTTGCTGGTCGCACTTTTTAGTAAACAGTCGCTGCCCCCGATTTTGTGACAACTTTCAAGGTTTCCCTTAGAAAGTCACTCCTTATTCCGAAGTTACGGAGTCATTTTGCCGAGTTCCTTCAACGCAATTCTCTCAAGCACCTTAATTTACTAAACTAGTTCACTTGTGTCAGATTGAGTACGGTTTAAAAGATTTTTAAGCTATTTCTTGAAAATACTATACAACTCTTATTTACCATAAATTACAATAAAAATTGTTTTTATATTTTGTCACTTAAAATCAAAAAAAGATATTTTTCTTTTTTCTCATCAACTAAAACTTTCGTTTTTTTTTTAGAGACCGACTAAGCCGAAACGGATTAACCTTGTTATCGGAAACCTTGAACTTAAGGTGACAATGTTTTTCACATTGTTTATCGTTACTCATACCAATATTATCGCTTCTGATTTTTCCAATTTATGTAACCATAAACCTTCTTAAACTTACAGAACGTTCTGCTACCATTTTACAAAAGTTTTTGTAAAATCTACAGTTTCAGTCAAACAATTTAAGTCCCTATAAATTTTCAATGCAAAAAAGCTCTATCAATGAGCTGTTACGCTTTCTTTAAAGGATGGCTGCTTCTAAGCCTACCTTTCGACTGTCAACACTTTTTCACACTTTTTACACTTAATTGTATTTAAGGACTTTAACTAGTAGTCTGGGCTGTTTCCCTCTCAACAATGAATCTTAGCACTCATTGTTTGTCTGCTTGATAACTTTTTTTTGTATTCGAAGTTTCATTAAAGTCAGTAAGATTATCATCCCCATAATTTATTGAGAGCTCTACCCCAAAAAAAGAATAATCTCAAACGCTCTACTAAAATAGATTTCGCAGAAAACCAGCTATCTCTAAGTTTGATTAGCCTTTCACTCCTAACCACAAGTCATCCCAGTATTTTTCCACATACACGGGTTCGGCCCTCCATTAAATCGAAATTTAAAATTCAGCCTGCTCATGGTTAGATCACTTAGTTTCGGGTTTTATTTCAGAGACTAAAACGCACATTTTAATACTTAAATTTTTTTCGCCTACATATTATTAATTCTATTTAAGCTCGCCACTAAAATAAACTTATTGGTCCATTATGCAAAAGGTACGCTATTACTTTTTAATAAGCTTTAACTGCTTGTCAGCATTAAATTTCAATACTATTTAAATCGTTCCTATCGCACGTATCTTTTTCACCTTTCCCTCACGGTACTTCTTCACTATCAAGCATCAAAAATTTTAGACTTTGAGGATGGTTCCTCAATATTCAAACAGCACGTGACTTGTACCGTTTTACTTATAAGAACTTTTTACATTTTATACAGGGCTGCCTTTTAGGTATCCTTCTTTGGCTTTTGTTTATTCTAAAATTTACAAAGTTCTTTGTCTTTATCTAATTTCGCTCGCCACTACTTTCAGATTCTCGGTTGATTTTTCATTGAATTAGTTACTTAGATGATTCAGTTCACTAAATTTTATACCTAACTTTATTAAGTTAAATACATTTCTTTAAAATGAAATTCGATTTTTCGATTGCGGAAAATTAAACAATTGTTTAACACTTTCGTACTAACTACGTCCGCTAAATTTTTGATGTTAAGGTATCCATTTAATGCTTTATTTAATTTTTTAACAAAAAAATACGTTATAGGGCGAATAGCGGGACTCGAACCTGCGACTTTTAGAACCACAACCTAACACTCTAACCAACTGAGTTATACTCGCCTTAAATCTTAATTTGATGCAATAATAAATGATAATGGACTCGAACCATTAACTTTCTCGTTGTAAGCGAGACACTCTACCAATTGAGTTAATCACTTTTAATTGTATTTAAATTAAAAAAAATTAGTTACTTGCAATCTATGGTTAGCAGAACATCTAGTCAAAGTTAACGAATTTTGACAAAAAGTATCTTTTCCACCTATATAAAAATCATCTAACCAATATTTTAACTTAGTATTATACAATTTAAACCCTACATTTTTAAATCTGTCAAATTTTTTATAAATAACGAACTTTTGATTTTGACTAACAACATAATCATTTAAAGTAGTAAGATTTTGTGTAGCTTGAAAATGAAAATTAATAAAGTTTTTAAAATCGAATAACGATTTGCTATTATAAAAAATAACTTGATTGTTTTTTACACAACTTACATCATAAGAAATGCTTAAGTTGTGAGCAAACTTTCGTAACAATTGCCAATCACTTTTCTGATTTTTTCTGAAAATTAATTTAGACCCGATTTTTCTGAAACCTTCTGAATTAATATAAGTTTCTTGAGTTTCAAAAAAATTACTTTTAGGTAGATATAAATAATTTTTGAATGAAACTAATTGAAAAGAATTTTTAACAAAAGCATCAAAACTTTGATTTATAAATAACGACTCGTTTAAAGAATTGTTAGAAGTTTTACGTCTTAAAAGACGTGACTTTGTAATGGTATGAAGGTTTGCCACAGAATTTAAATTCACGTTTAGAGAATACAACGCACTAAAAGACAATAAATCTTTAAACGTTACGAAACCAAATCGAGAAAAAGCGTAAAGACCTGTCTCAGATAAAGATGAGTTTAAAACGTTAAAACCATACCAAACCTTATTTAACATATTTGAATATTTCAGAACTTTTAAACTAGTTAAAAGGTTTTCTAAACTAGAATGTTTAAAAGTTTCAGAATTTGTAATAAACATCACATTTTTTTCGGCAACAAGATCTTTACAAAAAGAATGATTACCTTCTGCAATATTTTTTAAAACTAATGTGTCTGAACCCAAAAAAGATACCGGAAACGTTAAATCTACTAACGAACCTAACGACGCGAGCTTGAAATTCCCCTTAAGATACCGCTGACGTAACTTTAGATTTAAGTAAGAACCTTCATAACGAGAATTTGTCCCAATTAAAACGCATAGAGAAGATGCTGGTAATTTTGACAACGAAGTTGCAGAATCTACTTGAAAATTCTGTTCTAAATTAGCATTCATCGAAATTTTTTCTATACGTCGTACTTTTATGAAAGAATTCATTTGACAAATTAAAGATAAAAAATTAAGAACTTCTATACTAACATTTTCAAAAAGTATTAAAAAAAAGAATCTATTGGCATATTTTAAATTACAAACGTTAAAGACATAGAAAGTTTTTCTTATTGCAAAAAAAAGACTTTCCCATTGCTTTGTAGTCTTTACAGAGGCATCACCTAATTGAGCAACTTCATTACTTGACTTATCAAATATAGCATCAAAAAATTGACGACCTTTGTCTGTCAGCCAAATATTTAAAGCTTTATCGTTAAATTGAGGCTCGATTTTTACAATTTGGTTTTTATTTACATATACTTTTGTATTTTGCCCAAAAGCATCTGTAGGATCAATAGAATCGTAACTTTTTACATTCCAACTTCGAAGAACAAAAGGAAAACTTTTTAAAGTAAGAGCTCCCATACAATGAAAATTATATTTTACAGGACTTGAACCTATAACCTGCAGTTTAGAAAACTGTTGCTCTATCCAATTGAGCTAAAAATACTAATATTGATCTATGGATGCAAAATCTACCAGGAGCAGGAATCGAACCTACTAACTTCAGATTATGAGACTGACGTGTAACCATTACACCTTCCTGATTTAATAGAAAAAAATACACTTTGAGTAGGATTCGAACCTACGTCCAAATGGTTAACAGCCATTTGCTCTACCTACTGAGCTACCAAAGTTTCTGTTTAAAAAAAAACAGAACGTTATTCTATTTTGATCGAGCCAATAGTAAAGATAACGCGATAAATGGAATAAAGAATCTAAAATCAAAAGACGAGCCGAAAACTAAACTAAGTTCCCGAACTAATAATAAACCTGTCAAACTTACAAGAATACTATAAGTGTAATGATACATATACCCAGTTTGCTTTCTGTAAAACTCAGATCCAACACCTACTGCCGAAAACGATAGTCCAGTAGGGCCTAGTAATTCGAAGATTCCTCTGTCAATAAATTTATAACTAACAGAATAGCCAAATTTAAAAAAGAACTGACCAAAATATTCGTTATAAATTTTGTCAAAAAACCATTTTCGATTAAAAAAGTTATAAATCTTTTTCCCAAAATAAGATGTTTTGATTGCAAATAAAGTTTTATATTGAAATGAGTACAATATAAAAGAAAGAGTAGCGCCTAATAAACTTAAATTTACGGGTAACAACTTATAAAAAAGAGGAACAAATTCTGAGTCAAAAATATTAGTATTATTCAGAGGAACATAAATAGCAGTGCCAAAGAATTCAGTACCAAAACCAACGATCATATCTTTGGTGTAAAAACCAATAAAGATACTTGGAATCGCTAATATTCCTAACACTAAAGTAATCGCATTTGGAACATCCGCGGCAAAAGGAATAATACTTTTATGCCCTGCAGGTTCTGTTAAAAAAGTTAAACAAAGTAGCCGAGTCGAATAGAATGCTGTCAAAAAAGCTCCAAAAGTACCCAAGAAATAACTGAAGTAACCGAAGTAAGAAAATTTACTAAAAGCCAGCTCTAAAATTAAATCTTTAGAATAAAATCCAGTCAAAAATGGAAAACCAATTAAAGCTAACGAACCTACTACAACCATACTGTAAGTAAAAGGAAGTAAATTTTTTAATCCTCCCATTTTTCGCATATCTTGTTCATCATTTACTGCGTGAATGATAGACCCCGCACTTAAGAAAAGTAAAGCTTTAAAAAACGCATGATTCGATAAATGAAACACACCTACTGAGTAATTTGAAAGCCCGCAAGCAAAAACCATATACCCTAACTGGCTACACGTAGAATACGCAATAACACGCTTTAAATCGTTTTGCACTAAACCGATTGTCGAAGCACAAAATGCTGTTAGAGCCCCTGCAATTGAAATGTATCCAAGAATATGTGAAGAATACTCGTAAATAAACGAGCTTCTAGCAAGTAAAAAAACACCAGCTGTAACCATTGTAGCAGCATGAATTAAAGCTGATACGGGAGTCGGACCTTCCATTGCATCAGGCAACCAAGTATGCAATCCAAGCTGAGCAGATTTTCCTACAGCTCCAATAAATAAAAAAATTCCAATAATTACAATTAAATTAACTTTGAAAGTTAAAAAACTGATAACGTCTGTTTTTAGAAAAGGAGTCAGTACAGCAACAGATGCGTAATCCAGAGCTTTATAATAAATAAAAATAAGAATCATTCCAATAAGAAGACTAAAATCTCCAATCCTATTCATAAGCATTGCTTTGATAGCAGCTTTATTTGCTTGAATTCGAGTAAACCAAAAATTAATTAACAAATATGAGCATAAACCTACGCCTTCCCAACCTACAAACATTTGAATAAAATTATCTGCAGTAACTAAAATAAGCATAAAAAAAGTAAAAAGTGATAAGTACGACATAAATCTCGGTAAATGCGGATCATGAGACATATACTCAGTTGAGTACAAATGAACTAAAGAAGAAATAAAAGTAACAACACAGCACATAACTACTGTCAAACTGTCAAACATGAACCCCCAATCAACATTTAAAGTTTCTGAAGTCATCCAAGAAATAAGTTTTACATATGAAAAACAACCTACAAAAGCAACTTCGTAAAAAAGAAGTAATGAAATTAGAAAAGCAACCATTAAGCAACTAGTTGCTAATAAAGCTGAACCATAAAATCCAAAAAATCTACCAAAAAAACCGACGGTCAAAGAACTCGCTAACGTTAAAAAGACAATAAGCAAATACATTTTTAATTTTATAAATAAAAATAGTTTGAATTTTACTTATAATTATAACTTTGAAACAATCGAAAAATTAATTATTTTCAACTTTGTAATGTGCTAAAGCTGATTCAATTTTACCTACAACGGGTACTAACACAATGAAAAACATGTAATAATAGACGGTACAAACTTGTCCAACAAAAGCGAAAATATCTTCTACGGGACACTGACCGATCCATGTTAATACAATCCAAGAAGCGATTAAAATCCAGTAACAAACTTTAAAAATAGGTCTGTATGTAGAATTTCTTATGTCCGATGTATTGTTAAAAGGAATAATGAACAGAACAGCAATAGCTCCTCCCATAGCAATAATTCCTCCAGCTTTGTTTGGAATTGAACGTAAAATCGCATAAAATGGTAAAAAATACCATTCTGGCACTACGTGAGCAGGTGTTTCCATAGGATCTGCTGGAATACAGTTATCTGGGTGATTTAAAACATTTGGGAAATAAAAAACAAAGGTACCAAAAAATAGTAAAAAACAACAGAATGCAAACATATCTTTTGAAACAAAATAAGGGTAAAATGGAACATCATCAATACCTGCATCAGAACCAATTGGATTGTTTGAACCTTCTTTATGTAATAGAGCTAAATGGATTAAAGTAACCCCTGCGATAAGAAATGGAAGAATAAAATGAATACTAAAGAATCTGTTTAATGTAGGATTATTTACAGTAAACCCTCCCCAAAGCCATTCTACAATTGCTTTTCCTGCAACAGGAATAACTGTAAACATACTTGTAATAACGGTGGCTCCCCAAAAGCTCATTTGCCCCCATGGTAAAACATAACCTGTGAAAGCAGTTGCCATCATCAAAACAAATAAAACTACTCCAGAACACCAAAGTAATTCTCTAGGCTTCATATATGAACCATAATAAAGACCTCTAAAAATATGAGAATATACTACAATAAAGAACATAGAAGCACCATTTGCATGAACATATCTAAGAAACCAACCATTAGGTACATCACGCATAATATACTCAACACTACTGAAAGCTAAATCCACGTGTGGAGTGTAGTGCATAGCCAAAAAAATCCCTGAAATCATCTGGGTTAATAAACACATACCAGCTAAAAATCCAAAACTCCAAGCATATGTTAAAGTTACAGGAGTAGGATAATAGATTAAATGAGTTGCTACAAGAGCAAACAAATAGTTTTTATTATATCGAGGCATATTTAAAATTGATAGTTTTTTAACATCATAAAATAAACTTTTATCAACAAAATTTAACATTTTTTAAAACTTTAGAAATACCCGTCTGCTAGCTTAAACCGCTAGTTTTATTAGCCGGATTTCATCTTTTATAGAATAAAAGAAGAGGGATTCGAACCCTCGGTATAGATTCTTCTATACAAAGATTTAGCAGATCTTCGCTTTAAACCACTCAGCCATTCTTTTCATGTTTGTTAAATTATATAAAAACACGTTTTTGCTCACCACAACCTGCACCAATTATTTATCAGCACTTTCATCTTCATCTTCATTTTCTTGAATTCCAGCTAACCAGTTACAAACCACCGAGAGTAATGTGTATTGAATTACAGTGTCTGGATTTTTCACATCCGGAATCAAAAGAAAAGAGTCGTCGATAGCGTGCAAATTACCCCAAATTATGAACAGGCCGTACACAATTACGGCCGTCCTTAATTTTGCAAAAACTGACTGGCGAGCATCATAATTATCTGCTATATACAGAAAGCAAACAGACCATAATAGAAACGAAATAATTTCATGCTCGTATTCAGGGACTAATTCAAAAAAATTATTGTACATTCGTTCTTTCCAAAGGGCATAAATTAGAAGTAATGTTATAATAGCTATTAATATTCTTTTCATACTTAATATTTCTTCACAGAAGGACGATTTCTGTAAAAAACTTTGAAGACTTCAAGGGTTCCTGTTAAAAATTTTAAGCGACTTGAAGAGTGATCAGTAAAAGATTAACTGGTTTTTCAGTTTTCGTAAATAGAAAGATATATTCATCCATTGCTCCATTGATGAACTCGCTTTTCAAATCCTCATAAGTAGACGGATTATCATAGCTAGTCGGAAATGTACGTAGACTTCTATAACAATTGGGGCCGGGTAGCTTTTCACTAATATCTTTGATAGTTTCGAAACTTGATGCGTGAAGTGTAGTTAGGCATTTTATAAATTTCGGTTGCTTAAGATCACTAGCCAACGAGTTTATTGATAGTGGATCCGAAAAACTATTTTGTTTTAAGAGTTGTGTGATAGACTCTAACTCAAAAACGTTTTGAAGGGACATTGCAAGTAATTCTCCAAGACGGTGATCAGAAGGTTCTAACTTTTGATCTAGTAAAATCGCACAAGTATACCGATGAGTCGCATTATCTAAAATGTATGCCACCTCAAAAGTTAGATCCAAATGTGTTATAGAACCTAAATAATGGTACTCAGACATTTTACGTACTTGTTGACTGGAAAACTTATGATTAGACGAAGAAAAAGACATGTTATTATTTTTTGTTGCTATTATCATAAAAACATAGAAGGATTTGAACCCACATTTTAACTAGACCACTAGTATGTTTATAAGTTATCGGAAAAGAACTCTTTTGATTTTTATTTTAATGGAAACTTATTATTACCCTTTCCCTATATAGAGTAAAAATTTTCGTTTCTCAAATAAGTCTCTAAATACAATGATAAGAATGACACTTTAATAGTTTCTAAGTATTTTATTTTTCATTTAAATTTTTTAAATGAACCAATTACTTCATAAGTTTTGACTAGAATTATTGAATACTAATACCTAGAAACCCTTGATTTTCTCTCAAATTTTACAAAGACGATTTTTTTTACCCTATATAGGAGGAAGATTTGTATCAATTTTTTATTATCTTACACTATTACTTTTTTTAAATTAACGTTGCCTTGCTCGTTTCCTCAAACTTTTAAGATGATAAATTTTACTAAAATTAAGTATTATATATTGAATAATCTGTAAATTAAATTAGGTAAAGGATTCTGTACGAATCTATGCAGGTTCGAGCCCTGTCGGATTAATTTTTATCAAAATGAAAAACTTAAATAATAAACAAATTATAGAAACAAGCGACTCGAAATCTAAAAAAACGCTTCGTATGACTTTAAACGAAATAAATGACCAAAAAAGATTGTTGATTGCTCGCGCAATTTACAAAAACATTTTAAAGCATCTTTCCGTAATTTCGAAAGATCAAGAAAAATTCAATGCTTACTATGAAAAAAGATTTCCGAACGTATTTAAATATTTATCTAAAGTCAAATTCGTAGCTTTCTTAATTGTACCCGCTGTAACGCTAATTGTGGATTTCAATACTTATTCAGCTTTTGTTACTCTTACTATGAAAAACGCGTCTTTAACTCTTGCTCCTACATACTATTCTCAATATAATTTTTGTTTTTGTATCGCTATAATTTTTTTTGAGTTTGTTCTATCAGTTTATGTCACTTTAAAAGCAGACAGTCCTGTGGACAATGTTGCTTTCCAAATTGGGAAACATGCAGTAAAAGCAGTAGCTGCTTCTAGCACAGCTGCAGTCGTTTATAGCCATGTCTCTTTCTTAGAACCAAACGTTATTACAAATTTTGTACATACTCAAACACCTTTTGGGCGCGGGTATGATTATGAAATGGGAACCAGCTATCTAAAAGCCCAAGGTGAGATTGTTACAAAAGCTCTTGGACATGGCACCATGGTGAAGGCTGTTGGAACTCACACAGATAATAAAAACATTGTTGCTGGGAGTACGTTAAAAAATATTATATCTGATCCCACGTACAAAAGTAGAATTGGTGAGGGGACAACAGAGATTGAAAAAATGTTTATAGGGTATTATCCCAAGCCATGGTCTATGCTCACCGAGTATGTGTCTCCGTATCTTTTCGGTTCGGTTCCAAATGATTTGCAAAACAATGATCAGATTCCATTTATAGATGATGATGAAGAAGATCATCATCCTGGTGCTACTGGTCCTATAAGAAGACGTGCGTCGAACCCGTTACCGCGACGAGTTGGTCAGCCTGCTGTTCAACGTCGTCACACGCGTTAACAAAAAGTTTTTAATTACAGCTTTATTTTGAAGATAAAAGACTTCTATAGTTTTCGTTCGAGAAAAATTACTGAGTAATTTAAAGCAAAAAATATCTAAACCTGCGTTTGATTATTTGAATAACAAGATTTTTTGGTTATAGTGATTAGTTTGTTACAAATATTAAATAAATTTTTATATTTATCGTATTTTATGTTGAATCGTATGAAAGCTTTTAGTTTTACAAAATTCGTTGCTAAAGTAAAGAAGAGTAAGTATAAAAACCTTAGAATCGTTACTAATATGTTCGCATTGTATACCTCAGATTTAGAAAACTTGTCTTTTGATGGCGTTTTTCTTTCAATGGATTATATTAAAATACAAGAACTTACCTTTTTACCTGAATATTTTTTACTAACAGCTTTGTTTTGTCTTACCTTGTTTGCTTTATTTACTTTTACATTTTCTTCAAAAGAAGCAAATTTAAATACTCGATTTCAATATGACAACCAAATGATTTTTTTACAAGTGTTTGTTATAGCATGTTATTTAGTTTTAGTATTACAACAAAGTAACATTTCTTTATTAGGGTTAAACGGATTTAATGATTTGTTGTTTAATGACCCATTAGCGATAACTTCAAAGTTTGTTATTGGTATTTCTAGTATTTTATATTTACTTTTCATTACGAAATATTTGAAAGATCAAAAGTTAAACAACTTCGAATACTATATTATTTTATTAACTTCTATTTTTGGTTTTTTTTTACTTTGTTGTGCGAATGATTTTATAACCGCATATTTGGCTATTGAACTGCAAGGTTTAGCATTTTACGTGTTAGCTTCATTTAAAAAGTCTTCAAATTTCTCAGTTGAGAGTGGTATTAAATATTTTGTATTAGGTTCGTTATCAACAGCTTTGTTTTTATTAGGTATTACTTTCATTTATGGTATTAGTGGAAGTATTCTTTTAACTGATTTCAAAGATTTTTTTGTTTGGGCTTTTTCTGCGAATAGTATCGTTTTAGGAGCGAATTCTATGGGTCAATTTTTAGAAACTTTTCAAGAAAAAGTTGGTTTAATTGACGGTTCAAATTTAGAAAAATTAAATACTATGGGTGAAAAATTAAGTTTGTTAGATAACAATTTTGATAACGCAGAAGTTTCGAACAGTAGCGCTCTAAATTCTTTAAAAGGTTACGCGGATTTTGAAAACAGTTATCAAGATGTCTCAGCAGAGTTCTTAAACGTTTTAGACGTTAGTCAGTTAGACTATGAAAATTTTATAAAATTTAAAAATAGTTTATTGAATTCTAATTATTATGAAGATGAAGACTTAGAAAAATTTTATGGATTGTCTTCGGAAAATTTAAGTGAACTTTCGAATGTTCAAAATATAAGTACTAATTTAGCAGGTGATAGTTATTTTGACACTATTTATCATGTGTTAGCAGGGTTTTCAGTTGATAAAGATTTACTTTCTAGTTTTTCGGCTGGCGCTGAATATGAAAACATTGTAACATCTCAGTCGTATATGGATTCAGTTATTCAGATTGCTAATATAAACAGGTTTTTCTTTGCCCTTTCTGAAATGGAAACAGCTAAATTTTCTTCCACATTTGACTTTGATTTTGCTATTTTTGGTTTGATTATTATTTTGTTAGCTCTATTTTTTAAATTAGCGTTAGCGCCATTTCATTTATGGTCTCCAGATGTTTATGAGGGATCGCCTTCTAGTTCGACTTTCTTTTTCATGGTTCTTTCCAAGTTCGGTATTTTTGTTTTCCTATTAAGACTTTGCTATTTTAGCTTTTATAGCTTTATTCCTTATTGGCAATTTTATTCGATCATTGTTGCTTCAATTAGTATCTTTGTAGGTTCCGTAGCAGGTTTAAAACAACGAAAGTTAAAAAGCTTATTGACTTATAGTTCTATTAATAATATGGGTTTTGTCTTATTAGCTTTTAGTGTAGGAGGATTTGAAGGAATTCAAGTTAAATTCTATTATTTGATGGTTTATATTTTAGCAAGTGTTTGTATTTGGTCTATTGTTTTAAATTTGCAGCTGAAAAAAAATCATTATTTTGAGAAGCAAAATAGAGATTTAGGAGATTTGGCGTTATTACAAGAATCAAATCCTATTCTTGCTCAAAACTTGGGTATTACTCTATTTTCATTAGCAGGTCTTCCTCCTATGGTAGGTTTCTTAGCCAAAATGGGAGTATTCAAAGCTTTAAGTGGAATTTCTGTTTATTATTTTTCTGTTATTAATATCTTATTTAGTGTAATTGCAACTTTTTACTATTTAAGAATTACAAAAATAATCTTTTTTGTAAATATTTTAGTTGGTAATCTATATGCAACAATTTATTCAAAAAAAGTCTTCATTATAAATCTGTTAACATTTTTATTAGTTTTTTTATTTTTCAATCCGATGTTTTTATATCTATATTCTTACAAAATAACTTTATTTTTTAAGTAAAGCCTTCTTTTAAATTATAGAGTGTTTACTAAATTTAAAAGTCTTTATCGTCTAGTGGTCAGGACTCCGTCCTTTCACGACGGCAACATGGGTTCGAATCCCATTAAAGATAGTGCGTGAATTAATTTTTTATTTTAAAATTCAAATTTTTGAAATAAATTTTTTATAGAATGTTTGAAAGTTTGCTTGTAAACATTGCAATGTTACCTTTATTAGGTATTTTATTACTAATATTAACTCCTCATAAAAATTTTAAAATGCTTAAATTAATTGCTTTGAACTTTTCTAGTTTACCTCTTATTGGTTCTTTAGTTCTTTGGTTTTTTTTTAAAGATTTTCTTGGTCAATTTCAATTTGTAACAAAACTTTACTGGTTTTCATCATTAAATATAAATGTTGCTCTAGGTATAGACGGTATTTCTCTATTTTTTTTGATTTTAACTACATTATTAATTCCTATATGTATTCTATTAAGTTGGGGCAGTGTTAAAAAAGATTTAAAAGAATATTTAATTGCGTTTCTATTCTTAGAATTTTTTTTAATTCTTGTATTTGGTATTCTTGATTTATTATTATTTTATATTTTTTTCGAAAGTGTTTTAATTCCAATGTTTTTAATTATTGGTATCTGGGGATCTAGAGAGCGAAAAATTTTAGCATCATATTATTTTTTCCTATACACGTTATTCGGATCTGTCATAATGCTGTTAGCTATAGTATATATTTACTATCAAGTAGGAACAACCGATTATGAAATGTTGTTAACATTTTCGTTTTCAGAATTTGAGCAAAAATTTTTATGGTTCGCTTTTTTTTTAGCTTTTGCAGGTAAAGTACCTATGCTTCCTGTTCACCTTTGGTTACCGGAGGCTCACGTTGAAGCACCGACTGCCGGTTCCGTAATTCTAGCTGGTGTTCTTTTAAAGTTAGGAACTTATGGATTGATTAGATATTCTATTCCATTATTTCCGAATGCTTCGTTTTTTTTTACTCCGTTTGTATATACACTTTCTGTTATTGGAATTATCTATACGTCTTTTACGGCTATAAGACAAAGTGACTTTAAACGAATTATTGCTTATACTTCTATTGCGCATATGAATTTGGTTATCATTGGAATATTTAGTTTCAATATGATAGGTCTTGAAGGAGCTATTTTCCAAAGTCTAAGTCATGGGTTCGTTGCGAGTGCTCTGTTTTTAGTTATTGGGATCGTTTACGATCGATACCATACTAGAATAGTTAAATATTATAGTGGATTAGCTTCCGTAATGCCTCTTTATATTTTAATTTTTGTATTTTTTACAATGGCAAATATTAGTTTTCCTGGAACAAGTAGTTTTGTAGGGGAATTTTTAATTTTAACAGGATCATTTAAGTGTAGTACAAGCGTAACTTTTTTAGGTGCTACTGGTGTTATTCTTGGAGGTGCTTATTCATTATGGTTATTAAACAGAATAGCTTTTGGAAATATGAAAATACAATACTGTGAAAAATTTTTGGATATAAATAAAAGAGAATTTATGTGTTTTTTACCATTAATTCTTGGAACACTCTTTTTAGGAATCTGTCCAAACATAGTTTTAAGTTCTTTAAAGAGTAACGTGAATTATTTAATTGAGGTTATTTATTTTTAAGTATGATATACTTGTTTGAATCTAAGTTACCTGAAACTAAGTCTGTTTATTTTGGTTTACGATCCATTTATGGTATTGGGAAAAAAAGATCCTTTTTAATTTGTAAGAAAATTGGATTATCGTTAAATTTAAAAATTAAAGATTTATCGTCAACTCAAATAAATCAAATTTCAAAAGTTATAGAGTCTTCAGGTTATATATTGGCTAATGATTTAAGACGTTTGGTTTTACTATCCAAGCAACGTCTCATTTCTATAAAATCTTACAGAGGCTTGAGAAGAAAAAAAGGTTTTCCTGTAAGAGGTCAAAGAACTCATACAAATGCTAGAACTGCGAAGAAGATTCGATAGAATTTGACAAATTGAGTTAGAACACGTATAAATTTCTTTTTTAGATTTAAAAACTTATGTTTTTAAAAATCAAATAAAAGTGAAAAATTAAAAAATAAAATGTTTTTAACAAATCAATTTAAATATTTAAAAACTACACATTCGTACCATTTAGTAGATCCTAGCCCATGGCCTGCTGTAGCTTCGCTTGGAGCTTTTATGTTAACATCAGGACTTGTTTTGTACATGCATAAATTTGTAGGTGGTTGGAATTTATTTATTTCAGGATTTATATTAATTTGTTATGTAATGTATACTTGGTGGCGTGATGTTATCCGAGAAGCTACCTTTGAGGAACAACATACTGTTGCCGTACAAAAAGGTTTAAGACTTGGTATGATTTTATTTATTGCATCTGAAGTTATGTTTTTCTTTGCTTTTTTTTGGGCATTCTTTCACTCTAGTTTAGCTCCAGTATATAATATCGGAGGAGTTTGGCCACCAAAAGCTATTATACCTATGGATACTTATACTATTCCTTTAACTAATACCTTTTTCCTTTTAACTTCTGGGGCTACAGTAACTTGGGCGCACCATGCTATTGTAGCTAGAGCAAAAAAGCAAACTTTACTTGCTTTATTTTTTACTTTAGTGCTTGCTACCTTATTTACTTGTTTACAGGGACTAGAATATGTAGAAGCAACTTTTAATATTAGTGACGGGATTTATGGTTCATGCTTTTATATGGCAACTGGATTCCACGGTTTTCACGTATTTGTAGGAACAATTGCTTTACTAATTTCATTTGTTAGAATTGTTTTTAATCATTTCACAAATCATCACCATTTCGGTTTTGAATCTGCAATCTGGTATTGGCATTTTGTAGATGTTGTTTGGTTATTTTTATTTATCAATGTTTATTGGTGGAGTAATAAATAATTTAAACAAATAAAACTATGATATTAAGCTCAATTGAATTGAATATAGCACAATTTTCTTTTAATGTTTCTTTGTTTAAAGAAGAATACCTAGGTATTTTTATATTTTTAATAGTAGCAATTCTTTTGACTCTAGTAATTGCTGGGTTGTCTTATATTTTAACAAGTCAAAAACCGGAATCAGAAAAATTGTCGTCTTACGAATGTGGTTTTGAACCTTATGAAGATACTAAGCATAAATTTGATGTGAAATTTTGTTTAGTGGCAATTTTATTTATTTTGTTCGATATTGAAGTAGTATTTTTATTACCATGGTCAATTACATTATCTCAATTAAACTTATTGGGTTTTTGGTCAATGGTCGATTTTTTATTAGAACTTGGTATTGGTTTTATTTATGTTTGGAAACTGGAAGCTTTAGATTGGTAGTTTCGTTAGACTAAATTAATATATTATGAAAAAAACTATAACACGAAGTACAGTATCAAATTTATGTAACCCTTTTCTTAATTTTTCAAAAGAAAGTTTGATTTTTAATATTTCTTTTCTTTTAATTTGTGATGCTCCTGATTTTTGGCAATTACGTCTACAAGATCCTGCAAGTTCAATCATGGAAGGAATCTTATTATTTAACAAACATTTACTTTTTATTATTACTATGATTGTTGTTTTAACAGGCTGGTTATTATTCAATACAATTTATAGTTACGATGAATTTAATAGTAGTAAACCTGCTAATTTTTTTCATTCTAATGAATTAGAAATTGTTTGGACATCACTACCTGCATTAACTTTGTTAACATTAGCATCTCCATCTTTTAGTTTATTATATTCCATGGATGAAATTTCTATTCCTGATTTTTCAATTAAAATTTTAGGACATCAATGGTTTTGGAGTTATGAAATTTCAGATTTCCGATCTTGTCTTCAAACCTCTACATTAAAATATGCATGTTATATGCTAAGTAATGAAGAATTACGCAATTGTAAAGGATTTTTTCGAAATCTAGAAACTAATAAAAGAGTAATTTTACCAACAAATACTCATATGCGTCTTTTAGTAAGTGCAGTTGATGTTTTACACAGCTGGACTATTCCTTCATTTGGTTTAAAAGTAGATGCTTGTCCAGGTCGATTAAATCAAATGAATTTATTTATCAAAAGATTTGGAGTGTTTTTTGGGCAATGTAGTGAAATTTGTGGTGTAAATCATGGGTTTATGCCTATTGTTTTATTAACATTACCAACAAGTCAGTATCACTACTTAATTATGACTAATTTAGAAAACCATTCTAGTTAGTTTTAATTTAACCAAAGCTTGTAGCTCAGTAGGTTAGAGCGTACGCCTGATAAGCGTAAGGTCAGTAGTTCAAATCTACTTAAGCTTAAAATTCTGTTTAGTGAAATATTTAAAGTTAATTTCATTAAAAAATATGAGTTTAAAAAAAAAAGATTTAGTTAAAAAAATAAAAAATTTTACTTTAAATTTTGGACCTCAACATCCCGCGGCTCATGGTGTTTTAAGATTAGTTCTGGAACTATCAGGAGAAACTGTTATAAAAGCAACACCGCATATAGGATTATTACATCGTGGAACAGAAAAATTAATTGAATATAAAAATTATGTTCAAGCTTTACCTTATTTTGATAGATTAGATTATGTTTCAATGTTAGCGCAAGAGCATTCTTATTGTTTAGCTGTTGAAAAATTGTTAAATTGTAGTATCCCAACACGAGCAAAATACATTCGAGTAATTTTTGCAGAAATAACACGAATTTTAAATCATTTATTAGCAGTCGGTTGTCATGCCATGGATGTTGGTGCTATGACACCAATGCTTTGGGCTTTTGAAGAACGAGAAAAGTTAATGGAATTTTATGAACGAGTATCTGGTGCCAGAATGCATGCCGCTTATTACCGACCAGGAGGAGTACACACCGATTTACCAAAAGGTATCTTATCAGACATTCATATATTTTTAAAACTGTTTAACAATAAAGTAATTGAAATTGAAGAAATGTTATCAGAAAATAGAATATGGAAAGAAAGATTAGTTGGAATTGGAGTTGTCTCAGCCAAAGATGCTCTAGATTTAGGGTTTAGTGGCGTTATGTTACGAGGTTCAGGTATTCAGTGGGATTTACGAAAAAGCCAACCTTACGAAATCTATGATCAATTAAATTTTGATATAGTAGTTGGAAATCATGGTGATTGCTACGATCGTTATTTAGTTAGATTATTGGAAATGAAGCAATCTATAAAAATTATTGAAGAATGTTTAGACAAGATCCCAAATGGTTTAGTTAAAAACAACGATATCAAAATAACTCCTCCTTTACGATCACATACTAAAAATTCAATGGAAGCGTTAATTCATCATTTCAAAAATTATACAAATGGCGTTGTTATACCAGCAGGAGAAACTTATGTTGGAAGTGAAGCACCTAAAGGAGAATTTGGAGTTTATTTAGTATCGAATGGTACTAATAAGCCTTATAGATGTAAAATAAAAGCTCCTGGATTTGCTCATTTACAAGCTTTAGATTTTATGTCAAAAGGTCATCTAATTGCTGATGTTGTTACAATTATCGGAACTCAAGATATTGTATTTGGAGAAATTGACCGTTAATTTAAGATTTAATTATGAAAACAACCACAAAAAAACAAATTGTTATGTTTTCTGACGGAAGCATTATAAGCGCCAAAACTTATATGAAGACATCAAGTAAAATTAAAATCTCAAATAAAGACCATAAGACTTTTTTACTTAACAAAAAAATAAAAGTAGTGAATATTTTGTGAAAGATGTAGATTCTTTCAAATCAAAGTTTTTTAAATTTTAAATAAAACAATTATCAATGAATATTTTAAAATTATTTCCATTTATTAAAGTCGAAATCTATAACAAAGAACTTTGTTTTGTTGTCAAAACAAACTTGGTTGATAAAGCATTATTTATTATGAAGAATCATTTTAAATACCAATTTAAAATGTTAACTTGTATCTCTGGAATCGATTATCCTAATAACTCTTATCGATTTCAAGTTGTTTACGAATTATTAAGTGTAAAATTTAATAACCGAATTAGACTTAAGTGTTTTGTTAATGAACTTATTCCAGTTACTTCTGTTGAAAACGTATTCCTAGGTGCAAGTTGGTGGGAGTGTGAAGTTTGGGATATGTTTGGAATTTTTTTCACAAATCATTCTAATTTAGTTCGAATTTTAACAGACTATGGGTTTGAAGGTTATCCTTTACGTAAAGATTTTCCTTTAAGTGGTTTTTATGAATCACGATATCATCATACGAAACATAGAGTAGTTTACGGGGAAATTGAACTTTGTCAAGAATATAGAACATTTGATTTTCCATCTCCTTGGTCAACTCCTAAATGAAAAAGTTATTAGAAAAAGACAAAAAAGTTAGAAAACAAATAAAAAACCTAGAGAAAAAGAAATTTATTCTTAAAATAATTTTAAACAATGAAAATTTACCATATTTGCTTAGATTTAATGCTTCTAACCGGCTTAACACTATTCCTAAAAATGCATCGAAAACATTAATCTCAAATCGGTGTATCGCGACAGTAAATAAAAAAAAATTTGGAAAACTGACGCATCATTCAAGAATTTTTTTTTTTTTAAAACTTGCTCGAAACAAAAAGATTCACGGTCTTGCTCCAGCAAGTTGGTAATTTTATTTTCAAACTGTTTAATCAATAAAAAATATGCAAGCAGCAGCTCAAGCACCAAGTTTTTATTCTTTTGTTTCTCGATGGATTTTTTCAACAAACCACAAAGATATCGGAACTCTTTATTTAATTTTCGGTGCAATTTCTGGTGTTGCAGGTACAGCTCTTTCATTGTACATCAGATTTACTTTAGCACAGCCCAATTCAAGTTTTTTAGAATATAACCACCATCTCTATAACGGTGCGCCGTCTAACAAGATCCACGCCCACTGGAGCTAATACCAGTCAACATAGTCGCTTCTATATGTTTAACAAACATTATGTTGTAAATCACTGTACTTACCTGATAGGGATTCAAACCGACCCAGGGAACACAGCATGTACAGAAAGGCTTACTGAAAGAATGTTTGCCGAGATAAAATTTACTATGGTTAGGATAACAAATCCCTATAATTCTATGCCGGGGTCAGAGGTCCCCAATATGCGGTGTGTTTTCAATTACGTTGTCTTGGAATCACCGAAGCGGCAGAAGCAGGCAGCTACGAGATGTAGATTCATAGAAGGGAAACCTAAGGTAAATATACGACGTGGATTATTGGAATTCGGGATTCTCCAACATTTGGAAAAATGCGGAGAACGGAGGAATCGTAGTACTGGACTGATTACCAGGAAGGGTTCTAGTCTTATTCAGTTCACTGAGTCTGAGCTTTCGGGTTCTTATAGAGGTGAGCAATTACTTAAACTTAAATCGGACCTTATGAAGGGAAACAAAGCAAATAACCTTAGTACTATCTTGAGTGATCCAAAATTTCTAGTCTCTTGTTGGGTTAGAATAAGATCCAATAAAGGAAACTTAACACCAGCATTTGACGGAAGCATAGACGGAATCAAATCCTCTTGGTTCACAGAAACTGCTAAACAAATTAAGAATGGTAAGTATCAATTTAAAGTTGCTAGAAGAAAATATATACTCAAACCTAATAGTGACAAATTGAGACCTTTAACAATGCCATCTTCCAAAGATAAAATCATTCAAGAGGGCATGCGGTTCTTATTAGAGATAATTTTTGAACCATTATTCAAGGACAACTCCTACGGATGGCGTCCGAACCGAGGTTGTTTAACGGCAATTAACGACATAAAAATGAAATGTAAGGCTGCTTCGTGGTACATTGAAGGTGATATTGAACAACAATTCCCTTCTCTCAACCATAAGTTCTTGATATCGATACTGAATAGCAAAATCCACGACCAAGCGTTTATTGATATGGTCTATAAATATATAAAGGTAGGATATGGTGAATCAATAAAAGAAGCTATACCTATGAAAGTAGGTGTAATACAAGGAGGAATCTTGTCCCCTATCCTAGCAAATATCTATATGCATCCTTTCGACGAATGGGTAACTGAATATTTAAAACCCAATTTTGATAAAGGCGATAAACGTGCTAAAAACCCAGAATACTTTAAAAAGTATCATCAAGATGGGCAAAAAGTCAAAGACAAAACTATAAGGTCGGTATTGACACAAGACCCTAATTTCAAGAGGTTATACTATTTCAGATATGCAGATGATTTCTTAATCAGCGTTGATGGAACAAAAGAGGACTGTATAAGTTTGAGAAATCAAATAAAAGAGTTCTTGAGTAACAAAATTAACCTCACTTTAAATGTTGAGAAAACCAAAATAATAAATGCTCAACATGAGTCCGCAAAATTTCTAGGATATATTATCCACAAAACGCCAATGAATAAAATGCCAATTCGTCGGGACAAGAAAAATCGTCTAGCCCGAATAGTTCCACGACCTATGACTGACGCTCCTATTAAAGAGATCGTTAAGAAATTAATCGAAAGGAAGTATGCAACAAGAAATGGCAATCCAACAAGAAATGGAAGATTTATCAACCATCGCTTACCGGATATTATTAATCATTATAGATCTGTGGAAAGGGGAATACTAAATTATTACTCCTTGGCAACAAATTATTCTAGAATGGCTGCAAGAGTACATTTTATACTGAAGTATTCATGTGTATTAACAATTGCTTCTAAAATGAAACTTAAAACTAAGAGAAAAGTTTTCAAAAAATATGGAAAAGATTTAAATATTTTAAATGAAAAGGGGAAAATCATAGCTTGTTACCCAACAATCGAATACAAGAAACCAAAAAAGATTTATACAAAATCTGTCAAAGTATACACTACAGACCTAATACATACACTAGACAGTAGACTTAATAGAGGGCGTAAAGATCTTAAGGGGCCGTGTGTAGTATGTGGTAGTAATGAGATAATTGAAGTTCACCACGTCAGATCTTTAAGAAAAAGACCTAAAAAGGGCGATTTTCTACAAGACATGATGATTAAAATGAACCGAAAACAGGTACCCTTGTGTCAAAAATGTCATGCCGATGTGCATGCAGGAAGATACGATGGAAAATCGTTTAAAATTTAAGTAAAGAATAAGAGTGAGAGCCACATGCGGTGAAAATCGCACGTGTGGTTCGGGGTCGACATCTTGGTAGGATACCTTTTCAGGGAAGGGACTGGGTTGTTAGGCCACTTATTGTTACAGGTCATGCGTTCCTAATGATTTTTTTTATGGTAATGCCTGTTTTAATCGGAGGATTTGGTAACTGGTTTGTACCATTAATGATCGGTGCTCCAGATATGGCATTCCCAAGAATGAATAATATTAGTTTTTGGTTATTACCTCCATCACTATTACTTTTAGTAGAATCTATTCTATGTGAAGCTGGGGTAGGTACTGGTTGGACAGTTTACCCACCACTTTCAGGTATAACAGCTCACTCAGGAGGATCTGTTGATTTAGCAATTTTTAGTCTTCATTTATCAGGAGCTTCTTCTATTTTAGGTGCAATTAATTTTATTTGTACTATTACAAATATGAGAACAAAAAATTTCGGTTTCCACAGATTACCTCTATTCGTTTGGTCAGTTTTTATTACCGCGTTTTTATTATTACTTTCATTACCTGTATTAGCAGGAGCTATTACAATGCTGTTAACAGATCGAAACTTTAACACAACATTTTTCGATCCAGCAGGAGGTGGTGATCCAGTTCTATACCAGCACTTATTCTGGTTCTTCGGTCATCCTGAAGTTTACATTCGTGCGTCATTGCGCTTATTATTTCGTTAATCGTTTTACGATTATGCTTAGTTATTATTTTTGTATTAAAACACTTTCCCCTGTTAATCAAAGAAATAAGGTTAACAGTAGCGGGAATGAAAGTCACTTGAGAGGACCGATATGCCTCAAAAATAGTTGGCGAGTTACTGTGTATATGGCTAGGTTTACAAAGTTGATACTTCACACCCATCTCACACTGGATCTTGGTTCTATTATCGGTAACGGGTCATGTAGACAGTGGTTTTTTACCAGGATGTATAAAAAACCTCTAATAACCTGTCTAGGGAACTGCTTTCGGCAGGCTTACGTGAAGCAACGGCCTAAGTACACAAACGGCGGAATTTTAGGAACTATGAGACATCCTAAGGGGCGAAAGCCCTATGGAGGCGGAGACTCTGTAAGGGAGTCAGGTCGTAGATGCTTTAGTTCGGCCACCAACATTATCGGCTCTCCGTGCGTTGGCTTGGAAGAACTAAAAAAAATTAATAAAGAAAACTTAAAACACATTAATGCTAAGTTAATTCATATTGTTTCTGACGTTAACATACTTATTTTAGCATACGAATATATTAAAAGTAATCCTGGTAACTTTACGCCAGGTGTTGATCCAACTACTTTGGATAAAATTGATTTAGAATGGTTTCATAACGTTAGTAACAAACTTAAGGCTGGCAAATATAATTTTAGTCCTGCTCGTCGTTCATATATTTCAAAACCAGGCAACAGAAAAAAAAAGAGACCTTTGACGATCAGCAGTCCCCGTGACAAAATCGTTCAAAAAGCTATTCTCTTTATCTTAGAAGCTATTTACGAGCCATCTTTTTTAGACTATTCTCACGGGTCTCGGCCTGGAAGAGGCACCCATACTGCTCTTAAGTACATAAAATACAAATTCAAAGAATCTAAATGGTGCATTGAAGCGGACATTGAAAATAACTTCCAGAATATCAACCATAAAATTTTGATGAATCTCCTAAAAAAACGCATAACTTGCCCTAAATTTTTATCTTTGATCAAAAATTCTATCAAAGCTGGTTATGTCGAAGAAGGAAAATTTTTTGAATCTAACATTGGTTTATTTCAAGGTAACATCACTAGTCCAATTCTTAACAACGTTTATCTTCATGAATTAGACCTTTATATGGACGGACTTATTAATCTCTTCCATTTTGGTAAAAGACGTAAGAAAAATCCTGAATATAGACGGTTTCAGTATTTAATGGAAAAAGCAAAAGGTGATTCTTCTGAAATTAAGAGCCTTCGTAAGCAGCGTCGTAAGGTTAATAGCAAAGATCCTTTTGATCGGGATTTCAAGAGACTGTATTATGTTCGATATGTTGACGATTTTATTGTTGGCGTAATAGGGTCTCGCGAAGACACCGTGGAACTTGAAGAAAAAATTAAAACGTTCCTGAAAAACGAACTAAAACTAACTCTTAGTTCAGAGAAAACTCTTATTACTCATTTCAGTAAACAGCATATCATTTTTCTAGGTACTTTTATTAAGGGTACTTGGGAACGTGAAAAAAAGCTGGCTACTGTTAAAAGAAAAGGAGTTGTTCGGAAAGAAAAGGTTACGTCTAGAACCGTTTTAAAGGCTCCTATAAAATTACTTTTCGAGAAAGCTACTCTTAATGGTTTTTTTAAGAAACGTAATAATGAATTCGTTCCTACTTACGTTGGTCGTTGTATTAACTTGGATCACGAAGACATTCTACGCTACTATAACTCTGTTATACGTGGAATTCTTAACTATTATTCCTTTGCGAATAACCACAAATCATTGGGTAGTCTCATTCACGGTCTTAAATTTTCTTGTGCTCGCACTTTGGCTTTAAAATATAAATTACGGTATGTTTCTAAAGTATTTCGAAAATTCGGGACTAATCTTAAAAAGTCTCATGAAAGCGAAATTAAACTTTATATTCCTAAAACTTTTAAGCCCCTTAAAAAGTTCAAAATTAATGTTGTCGAACCTGATTCAGTTATATTCAGTAACTGGAACAACAAACTTACCAAGAGTAACTTGTTTAAACAATGCGTTATTTGTGGTTCTACGAAACACATTGAAATGCATCACATTCGTAAAGTTAGAGATCTAAAAAGTAAGCTCAGGAAAAAAGGTACTGATTTCTTTAATCTCCAAATGGCAGCTATTAATCGAAAACAAGTACCTTTATGCGCTGAACATCATAAAGCATTACATGAGAACGTTCTCTCTCATGATGAACGTGAGTTATTCAAAGAAAATATTCAATCGTTAAAAAAAAGATAGTGTTATATGTTTATTTGTTTTTCTTTATTTTATTAGTTTACGACTAGAGAGCCGTATGAGTCGAAAGGTTCACGTACGGTTCGGGAGGACTTGCTTATGACTAAAGTTTTTTTTCGGAAAGACCATGTCTTGTGCGAGTGACCTCACTGATTTTACCAGGTTTTGGAATCGTTAGTCAAATTGTAATTAGTGCTTCTAGAAAACAAATATTTGGTTATTTAGGAATGGTATATGCTATGGTTTCAATTGGAATCTTAGGTTTTATCGTATGGGCTCACCATATGTATACTGTAGGGTTAGATATTGATACAAGAGCATACTTTACAGCTGCTACTATGATTATTGCAGTTCCTACCGGAATTAAAGTTTTCAGTTGGTTAGCAACTTTATGGGGAAGTTCTTTAAAAATGAGAGCTCCACTTTTATTTACATTAGGTTTTATTTTTCTATTCACCATAGGAGGAGTTACTGGAGTAGTATTAGCTAACTCTGGTATTGATGTTGCATTACATGATACTTATTATGTTGTAGCACATTTTCACTATGTACTGAGTATGGGAGCAGTGTTCTCAATTTTTGCTGGAGTTTATTACTGGTTTAATAAAATTACCGGCGTAGAATATTCAGAAGTATTAGCTCAAATTCATTTTTGGGTATTCTTTATAGGAGTAAACGTTACTTTCTTTCCAATGCATTGGTTAGGTGTTTCAGGTATGCTAGAAGAATTCCAGATTATCCAGATGCTTTCTATACATTTAATAAAATAGCATCTTGGGGATCTGAAATTTCAGGATTTTCTCTTCTTATTTTCTTTGGAGTTTTAATTGAAAGTTTTTACAGATCTAAGTAAAAACAATTTGAAAAAAACGAATATGCAAATAAATATTAACGATAAGAATCAAGTACAGAATATTAACAATCAATTGACTTTAATAAATTATTTAATTAACAAAGGAGTTACTATACCTTATTTTTGCTACCATAATGATTTATCTATTGCAGGAAATTGTAGAGCTTGTTTAGTCGAACTTGAAAATTCACCAAAACCTGTAGTATCTTGTGGAATAAATGCTAAATCTTGTTTAATGAACAATAAAGTTTACTACGATAGTGTACTCTTAAAAAAAGCTAGAGAAAATATATTAGAATTTCTTTTATTAAACCACCCTGTTGATTGCCCTATATGTGATCAAGGAGGAGAGTGTGATTTACAAGAACAATCACTCTTTTTTGGCTTTACAAAGAAGCGATTTTATAAGTTTAAGCGTGTTGTTACTGACAAAAACTTAGGACCTATTGTTAAAACAGTAATGACTCGTTGTATTCATTGTACTCGATGTGTAAGATTTTCCGCAGAAGTTGCTGGAGTTGAAGATCTAGGAACTTTCAATCGAGGTACTGGTACTGAAATAGGAACTTATGTTGATAAAATTTTTTTATCAGAACTTTCTGGGAATGTTATTGATTTATGTCCCGTTGGAAAGTTTACAACTAATTCTCGTTTCAATAAATAAATTTAAGACTCAGTTTTTCTAAGATAAGAAAACAAATTTTGATAGTTTGATTTCTTAAAATCGAAAAAAGACAGCTCTATTTATGAATACTATTAATTGAAGTATTTCTAAAACACAATTTCAATTAAAAAAATGTTAATTTTATCACCTTTGGAACAATTTCAAATTTTATCATTAATAACCATAAAAATATTTGGTTTTGACTTTTCAATCACAAACGCATTACTTGTAAACATTTTAGCTTTATTATGCTTTAGTGGTACTATATATTTTTTCAGTTCACACGATAACTGTTTTAACACATCATCTTTTTTTTTTATTCCTAACCCGTGGCAAATTATTTTTGAATCCGTATACGACGTTGTTTCACAGCTAGTATATGATCTTGTAAGTACAGGAAGCGAAAAATACTTTCCTTTTTTAACTGTAATTTTTTGTTTTATTTTATTCAATAATTTAATTGGATTAGTTCCTTATAGTTTTACTATAACAAGTCATTTAATTATAACTTTTACTTTATCTTTTGCAATATTTATCGGGCTAAACATTATCTGTTTTCAACGTCATGGATTACACATGTTTTCTCTATTCTTGCCAGCAAATACAACTTTTTTCTTAGCATTATTGCTGGTTCCAATTGAGTTTGTTTCATACATCGCAAAACCAATCAGTTTAGGAGTTCGATTATTTATTAATTTAATGGCAGGACACAGTTTACTTAAAGTTATTGTAGGTTTCGCTTGGAGTATGCTTTTACTTGAAGGAATTCAAGCGTTCAGTTTTTTACTTCCTTTATTAATTTTAACCTTATTAATGGGACTAGAATTAGGGGTAGCATTGATTCAAACCTATGTATTTATTACTTTAACTTGTATTTATTTAAATGAAAGTGAAGTACTTCACTAAGATTCAAAAATAAATAAAAAAAATAATTTATTTTAA